GAGACAAACAAGAGAAAATGGCTTTTAAAGGGGAACAGACTATGCCTTTCTTTTATTTCTTTTCTGCCTGCTGAATAAAAAAAGAGTAGGATATAGCCCTCTACCATATCTATACAAATAAAATAGTCCATTTATTTATCTGGACTGCTAAGTGCGGAGACGGGAATCGAACCCGTGACCTCAAGGTTATGAGCCTCGTGAGCTACCAAACTGCTCTACTCCGCTCTGTAGGGCCAAAAACTGGTGGACGAAAAAGGTTGACTACAAGTCTCTACCATGTCTAGACAAATAGAATAGTCTTTTTATACAGAATGGAGCGGGTAGCGGGAATCGAACCCGCATCGTTAGCTTGGAAGGCTAGGGGTTATAGTCGACGTTGGTTGATTATTTTTAACGTCTCTAATTCAAAACCGAACATGAAATTTTGATTTCATTCGGCTCCTTTATGGCTATTCTCACCACTTAACATCTATGTCAGCTTTTCTGTCTGAATGGAACCAAAGCTCTCCGCTTTCTAGATGATCCCTATAGAGTAGGAGATAGAAATTCTACTAAATATCTATCTAATCTACTTACTTCGTTCCCTAATTTCATTCAAGAGATCCTGAGGAAAAGAGCTGGGTTTCCACCGAGCTGAAACAATATCCTGATGGTTCTAGTAAACCAAAACTATCGTTTTTTAGCTATTGGGCTTCCATTTCTTTTTTAACTAAAAGAAGATTTAGTTACGATTGGAAATAAACTTTTTTGTATCTTCATCCATAGATCCTTTACTCATATTTATTCAATTGGAATACTTAATCCAATGCAAAATTATGCTTCGCGACTCTGTACTACTTATAATCAAATTTGTATTTTGCATACAAATTTAATTAGTCTTTGGATACTAATCGCGAGAATGTATATTCTTCCTCAATATGCTATTGAGAGGAAAAGGATTAAACCCTTTATAAGAACTAAAGTTTTCATCGGAATATGAATATAAAAAACTTAAGGATGTCTTAAGTATATCATTTCAAATTCAGTTATTAATAGAACGAATCACACTTTTACCACTAAACTATACCCGCTACATGTAGATTATGGGACCAACGCTACCCTTTGTCAAGGGTAGCCATTCGAGGAATTCCATCTACGGAGAAAAGTGAGCAGTTGGTACTTCAATCGCGGGCCTTTACTTTAGGATTTAGAGGGCCTCCCTCTAGTCTGTAAAAGAAATCTCTTATTACCATCCCACTAGGGTATGAACCAAATGTATGCATTTCGATTAGGATCATATTCTTCGTATTCTATAGTTTGATTATTCCTACAATATACACTAAGAAATATAGGAGACAGTACAGTCCCCATCAATCCCTTTCTTTCTTTTTTGGTAGAAAAAATTTTATACTCTGCAGTATAAACTCGACTGCCCACTTTTTAGAATAAAATTGTTGATAAAACTCCAATAACAGACAGATAAGAAGTATATCGCTGAAAATTAATACCCAGCCATATGGGTATATGCAGAGCGCGAATTCCTTTATACCCCCATTAGAATTAGGAGAAATAAAACATAAATGGAGAAATTTCTCATCATAAGATCAGCCAATAGAAAAAAAGTCCCTAATTCTGCAGAACATTCTGAGCACTGGAAAATTGCCCCTTTGGCCTTTTTTTTTTGAACCTCACCGCGAATAAACTTCTATATCTCAATATAGAAAATAAACTAGTAAAATCTCTAGATATATATCTATATATATACATATATTATGTAAATTATGCAGTAGACCTATAATGGGAAATGAAAGTGGCTAATTTTTGAATAAAAAGCCCTTTTAACTCAGTGGTAGAGTAATGCCATGGTAAGGCATAAGTCATCGGTTCAAATCCGATAAAGGGCTTTTCCCCTAGTGGTAGAGTAATGCCACGGCAAGACAGAAGTCATCGGTTCAAATCCGGTAGAGTACTTTTCTACTAAATGCATTCACTTTTTTGTTTTTTTTTCTTGAATTTTATGATTTCATTTAGTGGTAGATGCCCACATTTTTGGTCTGAATACTAAACGATAAACGAAGCACAGAGTTTAAATTGCAAAAAAGAAATGAAATTGGACTCTTTTTCCTGTTAGAGCAATCAAATCAATATCTGTACTGAACTAATCTAGAATCCTTTTTTTTAATCTATTCTTATTCTATACCCTTTAAAATGAATTCCCCTAAAAAGCAGGGGATGATCCGTGAATTAACCTAACCATCAACTAAAAAAAAATCCTATGAAAGCATAACAGAAAAGTAGGAAAGACTCTTTGCTTTGATCTATTTATACTCTTCGACTATATTGACAATTCCAAAAAACTGCTCATACTATCATTATAGTATAATGACGAGTGGTTCCATATAGCACTATCGTCTAGTGATGCCCCCATCGTCTAGTGGTTCAGGACATCTCTCTTTCAAGGAGGCAGCGGGGATTCGACTTCCCCTGGGGGTAGGGAGTATTATAAAAAGAGGTTAATCTATAGATTATCAAAAACCCTAGAATAAATTCTTCCTGGGTCGATGCCCGAGCGGTTAATGGGGACGGACTGTAAATTCGTTGACGATATGTCTACGCTGGTTCAAATCCAGCTCGGCCCAAGAATCTAGGGCTTAGTGAATATGAACTAAATCCATTTTTTTCTTCCATAAAAAAAAATATCTGATCCATAGAAATAAAGGATAAAGAGAAAAGAAAGGGAAAATATATTTCTAAGCCATATCTCTCTGATTCTTTTCTTAACAAAGAAAAGAGTTTTTCTTATTGAAAGGTGGATTATCATTTATTTTTAGGGATAAAAAATCGCGACATATTAGTTATGCCACTCTCACTATACCCACATAGGATATGTGGGTATGTAGTATATGATTCATCTATTTCTTAGAGTACGACAGACGAATCTTCTTAATGGTTCTATTTAAGAATAGGTATGCCATACACCCCGCAGGGATTGTAGTTCAATTGGTTAGAGCACCGCCCTGTCAAGGCGGAAGCTGCGGGTTCGAGCCCCGTCAGTCCCGAACTAGGATTCAATGAATGGAAAAATTCATCTTTCCCTTTTTCATTAAAAATTTCCCTGAAAAAAAGGGGCAGAAGGCAAGATCAAATATCTATGGGGAACCCTTTTTGATAAGGAAAGACGTACATATCATACGTGGATTAGTATAATTTAGGATATTACTCTATTTTTATGGTATGATGATACCATCCTCATCTTAACTTCCTATTCGACTCTTATGGAATAGAGTTCCGGTAAAATACCGGAATCCATACACAAATTGTATTCGTTTATTGTTAGAGAATGAATATAATTAGTTCCTTTTTGAGGGTTATTATAAACCACACCACTTCCATTTTGTAGTTCCAACTTTCTTTGTGTATATTCAATGAATTCTTGGAAAGAATCTACCTCATTCTCGGGCCATTTGCCGACTCCTTTTTTTATGAATCCGCTCTCATCTTTAGATTCCAAAAAGCAGATATTGATAGTAACCTAAAAAAACTAAGCAAACGCTGTTTTTCCTAAATTAAAATAAAATACTAAATTAAAATAAAATATTAGATCTTTTTTATTTAAGATCCTCTTTTCTCCATCTCATTTCTACTTCTACTGCTTATTTGGATGTCTATGTAACCCATAGAAAGTCGGTCATATAATACATACATACATAATTGTATGTATAACTATAAGAAAAAGGAAGGGAAATTGGATAAGAAAGATTCTTGGCTATACATATATATAGAAAAGCAAAAGTCGAAAAGGATGAAAAATAGAGGGGTTCAGAATCCAATTAAAAAATCTATTTTGGTCTTAGTATGGATAAGGGATCTTCCTATGTTATATTATTCCACTATCAACCATGAATTGATTTGATAGATCCTATATTCATAATATTGAATTGATTTAGTATTATCAGAATGCAAGTCCTCCCCTTGAATTTACAGGATACCCCCTTTTCCTCTCCATGGGATTACATCCCGAGTTATTGTGAAAAAAATAAAATAAAGAGGTTATGGAAGTAAATATTCTCGCATTTATTGCTACTGCATTGTTCATTCTAGTTCCTACTGCCTTTTTACTTATTATTTATGTAAAAACTGCCAGCCAAAATGATTAATTGGAATTCCAATTAATCATTGAAGAAATGAAAAAGGGATTAAACAAAATAAAAATCCAAGTCTTAAATGAAAGGATCTGGTTGGAATCATAAAGTGTGGTAGAAAGAACTACATATAGTTTTTTCTACGACACTTTAGATTCTTTCTATTATATTATCTTGAATCTACATAGAATAGATTAGTAGATTGAAATAGTAATCTAATTCAACTTCTTTTATCACTGCATCCACTTAATTTCAAGCAAGTCAAAATAAAAAAAATCGAAGACAATTCTTCATTGAAAGAATCCATGGAGAGGGAGAAAAATAATACGAGAATAGACTCTAGTAAAAAAAAGTAAATAAAAGGAAAAAACCTGCGAATCTTTCATACTTAAAAATGACGCGAGATGCTTCACGCGAGATCCTTCAAAAAAAAAGAACAAAAAAAATTTCTAAGAATAAGAAAAGAGTCTAAATGGAAAATGTGCGATATGTTGTGAACAGCTTCGTGTAAGAAAGTCTAATTTTCTTATGTAAAGAGCTTTATTTTTACTCGTCACTTTTAGTAGAAATTCTTAATTACTATAATCGCTCTTTCTATTCTATTTCTTTCTCTTTCTATTCTATTTCTTTCTATTTCTATTTCTTTCTATTATAGTAGAATGGAACATAGTAGAATAGAACGACTGACTCTTTCTTATTCTTAAAAGAGTTTTTTACAAGAGTGAAACAAAACTAAAGAAAGAGAGAAAAAATAAAGTTTGACAAAATGATTAATGCAAAACGATCAATTAAAGAAAAGAGTTGATACTACAATTGGACTACTCAATCAATTAGTAGTATCCCTAGAGTCCACTTCTCCCCCATACTACTAGCGAAAGAGAAAATGTAAAGACTACCATTAAAGCAGCCCAAGCGAGACTTACTATATCCATGTAAATTATGTCTCCTATTTATATGAAGGAATTATTCTACTATTGATCAATAATCATAGTGGAATTAAGGGTACAGAGTCAAAATTCTGCCCTAAGACTATAGATGAATCAGTTAAAGGAATTTACTCCTAACAAATTTTTATATTATTTTTGGTAGAGTTGGAGAGTATTAAGTATAAATATAATACATATCCTTTTTAAAAAGGAGTGGGGGAATGTCCTAAATAGAAGACGCGGGAATAGAGAGATTTTTTCTTCCTTTTGTTACCTTTTTATTTTTATAAGCAAAGGACGTCAGAATATACCATAAAATTAGGATAGATAAATATTTATTGGATACCTACCTTACCCATGCCTTACCCCTGTTTATTTTTGAGCTAAACCCTACTTCCCCACTTTCTATCTTTCTATGAAAGAGTGAGGAGACCTTATCCACAACGCTGAAATTGATTTTTGATCAGCCTATTTACTCTAATTCTCGACAGAATCTGTAGCCTTTCTTTACTTTAGTGTATGTAGTAAGATGTACTAAAAAAAAATGTATGATAATTAGGAAGTCTTGAGATTTCTTCGCAAAGTCCCTTCTTCAATCTTAGATTTTAAAAAGAATGCCCTTTAGGGCCCTTTGGTGGATACGAAGGTTTCTGACACCTTAGCCTCATAGTTTTAAATTCCCGAATCGAATCAAATTAATAAAAGAATAAGGAAAGGCTACCTCATCTCTGTTAGTAGCTAACGGGCCATTGCCGCCAAAACAAACCCTAGTTTGAGGATAGAACTATGGTATGGATTCTCAAAATCCAGTATCCCCAGACCTAGTTACTCTCTTGCCCCAACTTATGAGGTAAGTATTTGATTGATCAGGCGGCACCCAGATTTGAACTGGGGATAAAGGATTTGCAGTCCCCTGCCTTACCACTTGGCCATGCCGCCAAAAAATCCGATCTAAAATCGAGAAGTATTCATCCATATTTTCTTACTAAAACACCTTTGCTTTTATCTTGAATGTAATTCAACTTACTTTTTCCAATCGTTTTCAAAAAATCTATTTCTGCTTTTTTGCATCCTGTTTTGCTTATTTTCCTCGATGGATTCTATGTTAAACATTGCTTAGAAAACTTCCCTTTTCTTTCTATTCTATTGAGATGGCAAAGGAGCAAAAAAGGATTTCCATGCAAAATTCAGAACAAATTGGAACCATTAACTAGAACTAGAAATTTTTTTTTTTTTGAATTGCAGCAGTAAACGACTCTTAAATCGGTATTCTCTCCTCCCATTCCTTTTAATGGCATAATAAAATAGAATAAAAGTTTCCCGAATTGTATATAGGTAAACTCCTGGTCCGAACAGCATTATTATCTATGGATCCCCCTTATGTACATATCCCTATGGGGAATCATGCTTTAATTTTTCATTGCATTAAATATTAGGTGGATAACTAGATTAGCAAGTACTTAAAAAAAAGTAAGTACTTTTTTTAGGATTCTACAACGAAATCCTTTCTTTTTCAGCAATTCTACTGCTACAAATACTAGAAAACAAAAAAGAACCTTCAAATTCTTTTTGAAAATAAAACTAAGCGTACTATTCTAAATTCTAAATCGAACTAAAGTCAAACTTTCTAGTGCTTATAAATTTTATGGCTTTATTTCTTTCATAGAAAGGAGCTAAAACGAGAAATCTTTCCTATCCAATCTGATTAGAATATCATAAAGTTAAAGTTTAAGTGGCAGAATTTTTTCTAGCAGTTTTTTATCAATTCATTTTAATTCCATTTCTACCCCTGCAAAATTGGAACTTTCGTAAAAATTATCTCTATTCATATGTATGAAATACATATATGAAATACGTATGTGGAGTTCCCTATACGTATGTGGAGTTCCCTAGAATTTCATGTGATTCAGTAAACAGAATATAGATTCCATGATTGCTAGATTGATCCGTAGGGATTGATAAAGAGTGAGCTGATAATGGAATTTTTTTTCGATAAATAGGAAACTTAAGATTAAGATGCTCCGGAATGGGAATGAGGGAATGTCCACAATACCCGGATTTAGTCAGATCCAATTCGAGGGATTTTGTAGGTTCATTAATCAAGGCTTGGCAGAAGAACTTGAGAAGTTTCCAACAATTAAAGATCCAGATCACGAAATTGCATTTCAATTATTTGCGAAAGGATATCAATTGCTAGAACCCTCGATAAAAGAAAGGGATGCTGTGTATGAATCACTCACTTATTCTTCTGAATTATATGTATCTGCGAGATTAATTTTTGGTTTCGATGTGCAAAAGCAAACCATTTCTATTGGAAACATTCCAATAATGAATTCCTTAGGAACCTTTATAATAAATGGAATATATCGAATTGTGATCAATCAAATATTGCTAAGTCCTGGTATTTACTACCGCTCGGAATTAGACCATAAGGGAATTTCTATATACACCGGGACTATAATATCAGATTGGGGAGGAAGATCGGAATTAGCAATTGATAAAAAAGAAAGGATATGGGCTCGCGTGAGTAGAAAACAAAAGATATCTATTTTAGTTCTATCATCAGCTATGGGTTCGAATCTAAGAGAAATTTTAGATAATGTTTCCTACCCCGAAATTTTCTTGTCTTTCCCGAATGGTAAGGAGAAAAAGAGGATTGAGTCAAAAGAAAAAGCTATTTTGGAGTTTTATCAACAATTTGCTTGTGTAGGCGGGGACCTGGTATTTTCGGAGTCCTTATGTGAGGAATTACAAAAGAAATTTTTTCAACAAAAATGTGAATTAGGAAGAGTTGGTCGACGAAATATGAATCGGAGATTGAATCTTGATATACCTCAGAACAATACATTCTTGTTACCACGAGATGTATTGGCCGCTACGGATCATTTAATTGGAATGAAATTTGGAACGGGTATACTTGACGATGACGATATGAATCACTTGAAAAATAAACGTATTCGTTCGGTTGCGGATCTGTTACAAGATCAATTCGGATTGGCTCTTGGCCGTTTACAACATGCAATTCAAAAAACTATCCGTAGAGTATTCATACGTCAATCGAAACCGACTCCACAAACTTTAGTAACTCCAACTTCAACTTCGATTTTATTAATAACTACTTATGAGACCTTTTTTGGCACATACCCCTTATCTCAAGTTTTTGACCAAACCAATCCATTGACACAAACGGTTCATGGGCGAAAAGTGAGTTGTTTGGGTCCTGGAGGATTGACGGGGAGAACTGCAAGTTTTCGGAGCCGAGATATTCATCCGAGTCACTATGGGCGTATTTGTCCAATTGACACGTCCGAAGGAATCAATGTTGGACTTACTGGATCTTTAGCTATTCATGCGAGAATTGATCACTGGTGGGGATCTATAGAGAGTCCGTTTTATGAAATATCTGAGAAAGCAAAAGAAAAAAAAGAGAGACAGGTGGTTTATTTATCACCAAATAGAGATGAATATTATATGATAGCAGCAGGAAATTCTTTATCCTTGAATCAAGGTATTCAGGAAGAACAGGTTGTTCCAGCTAGATACCGTCAAGAATTTCTTACTATTGCATGGGAACAGATTCATGTTAGAAGTATTTTTCCTTTCCAATATTTTTCTATTGGAGGCTCTCTCATTCCTTTTATTGAGCATAATGATGCGAATCGGGCTTTAATGAGTTCTAATATGCAGCGCCAAGCAGTTCCACTTTCTCGGTCCGAGAAGTGCATTGTTGGAACTGGATTGGAACGCCAAACAGCTCTAGATTCGAGGGTTTCTATTATAGCCGAATGCGAGGGAAAGATCATTTCTAGTGATAGTCACAAGATCCTTTTATCAAGTAGTGGGAAGACCATAAGTATTGCTTTAGTTGCTCATCAGCGCTCTAACAAAAATACTTGTATGCACCAAAAACCTCGGGTTCCGGAGGGTAAATCCTTTAAAAAAGGGCAAATTTTAGCGGAGGGAGCAGCTACAGTTGGTGGAGAACTCGCTTTAGGAAAAAACGTTTTAGTAGCTTATATGCCGTGGGAGGGCTACAATTTTGAAGACGCAGTACTAATTAGCGAACGTTTGGTATATGAGGATATTTATACTTCTTTTCACATCCGAAAATATGAAATTCAGACGGATACGACAAGCCAAGGCTCCGCTGAAAAAATCACTAAAGAAATACCACATCTAGAAGAACATTTACTCCGCAATTTGGACAGAAATGGAGTTGTGAGGTTGGGATCCTGGGTAGAAACTGGCGATATTTTAGTAGGTAAATTAACGCCTCAGATAGCTAGCGAATCCTCGTATATCGCGGAAGCTGGATTATTACGGGCCATTTTTGGTCTTGAGGTATCCACTTCAAAAGAAACTTCTCTCAAACTACCTATAGGTGGAAGAGGGCGCGTTATCGATGTGAAATGGATCCAGAGGGACCCCCTCGACATAATGGTTCGTGTATATATTTTACAGAAACGCGAAATCAAAGTTGGGGATAAAGTAGCAGGAAGACACGGGAATAAGGGGATCATTTCAAAAATTTTGCCTAGGCAAGATATGCCCTATTTGCAAGATGGAACACCCGTTGATATGGTCTTCAATCCCCTAGGAGTACCCTCACGAATGAATGTGGGACAAATATTTGAAAGCTCACTTGGATTAGCAGGGGATCTGCTAAAGAAACATTATAGAATAGCACCCTTTGATGAGAGATATGAGCAAGAGGCTTCAAGAAAACTTGTGTTTTCGGAACTATATGAAGCCAGTAAACAAACAAAAAATCCATGGGTATTTGAACCCGAGTACCCGGGAAAAAGCAGAATATTTGATGGAAGAACAGGAGATCCCTTCGAACAACCTGTTCTAATAGGGAAGTCCTATATTTTAAAATTAATTCATCAAGTTGATGAGAAAATCCATGGACGTTCTACTGGGCCCTACTCACTTGTTACCCAACAACCTGTTAGAGGAAGAGCCAAGCAAGGGGGACAACGAGTAGGAGAAATGGAAGTTTGGGCTTTAGAAGGATTTGGTGTTGCTCATATTTTACAAGAGATACTTACTTATAAATCTGATCATCTTATAGCTCGCCAAGAAATACTTAATGCTACGATCTGGGGAAAAAGAGTGCCTAATCACGAGGATCCTCCAGAATCTTTTCGAGTGCTGGTTCGAGAACTACGATCTTTGGCTCTAGAACTGAACCATTTCCTTGTATCTGAGAAGAACTTTCAGATTAATAGGGAGGATGTTTGATCGGAATAAATATAAATTCTTTTCTTATTTCTATTTTATGATTGACCAATATAAACATAAACAACTTCAAATTGGACTCGTTTCCCCTCAACAAATAAAGGCTTGGGCTAACAAAATCCTACCTAATGGGGAAGTCGTTGGCGAAGTCACAAGGCCCTCCACTTTTCATTATAAAACCGATAAACCAGAAAAAGATGGATTGTTTTGCGAAAGAATCTTTGGGCCCATAAAAAGCGGAATTTGTGCTTGCGGAAATTCTCGAGCGAGCGTAGCTGAAAACGAAGACGAAAAATTTTGTCAAAAATGCGGGGTAGAATTTGTTGATTCTCGGATACGAAGATATCAAATGGGATACATCAAACTGGCATGTCCAGTGACTCATGTGTGGTATTTGAAAGGTCTTCCTAGTTATATCGCGAATCTTTTAGATAAACCCCTTAAGAAATTGGAGGGCCTAGTATACGGCGATTTCTCTTTTGCTAGGCCCAGCGCTAAAAAACCTACTTTCTTACGATTACGAGGTTTATTCGAAGATGAAATTTCATCCTGTAACCACAACATTTCTCCCTTTTTTTCTACTCCTGGCTTTGCAACATTTCGAAATCGGGAAATTGCGACAGGAGCAGGTGCTATTAGAGAACAATTAGCGGATTTGGATTTGCGAACTATTATAGAGAATTCCTTGGTTGAATGGAAGGAATTAGAAGACGAGGGGTATAGTGGAGATGAATGGGAAGATAGAAAAAGACGAATAAGAAAAGTTTTTTTAATTAGACGAATGCAATTGGCGAAACATTTTATTCAAACAAATGTAGAACCAGAATGGATGGTTTTGTGCTTATTACCGGTTCTTCCTCCCGAATTGAGACCCATTGTTTATAGGTCTGGGGATAAAGTAGTTACTTCGGATATTAATGAACTTTATAAGAGAGTTATCCGTCGGAACAACAACCTTGCCTATCTATTAAAAAGAAGTGAATTAGCGCCAGCAGATTTAGTAATGTGCCAGGAAAAATTGGTACAAGAAGCCGTGGATACACTTCTTGATAGTGGGTCCCGCGGGCAACCGACGAGGGATGGTCACAATAAAGTATACAAGTCACTTTCAGATGTAATTGAGGGTAAAGAGGGGAGGTTTCGTGAGACTCTGCTTGGGAAACGGGTCGATTACTCGGGGCGTTCTGTCATTGTTGTGGGTCCTTCACTTTCATTACATCAATGTGGATTACCTCTAGAGATAGCAATAAAGCTTTTTCAGCTATTTGTAATTCGAGATTTAATCACGAAACGTGCTACTTCTAATGTCAGGATTGCTAAAAGGAAAATTTGGGAAAAGGAACCCATTGTATGGGAAATACTTCAAGAAGTTATGCGGGGGCATCCTGTACTGTTGAACAGAGCACCTACTCTGCATAGATTAGGCATACAAGCCTTCCAACCCACTTTAGTAGAGGGGCGTACTATTTGTTTACATCCATTAGTGTGTAAGGGTTTCAATGCGGACTTTGACGGGGATCAAATGGCTGTTCATCTACCTTTATCCTTGGAAGCTCAAGCGGAAGCCCGTTTACTTATGTTTTCTCATATGAATCTCCTATCTCCCGCTATTGGAGATCCTATTTGCGTGCCAACCCAAGACATGCTTATCGGACTTTATGTATTAACGATTGGAAACCGTCGAGGTATTTGTGCAAATAGATATAATAGTTGCGGAAACTATCCAAATAAAAAAGTCAACTACAATAATAATAATTATAAGTATACGAAAGATAAAGAACCCCATTTTTCTAGTTCCTATGATGCACTGGGAGCTTATAGACAGAAACGAATCGGTTTAAACAGTCCATTGTGGCTCCGATGGAAACTAGATCAACGCGTCATTGGGTCAAGAGAAGTTCCTATTGAAGTTCAATATGAATCTTTTGGGACTTATCATGAGATTTATGCCCACTATCTAATAGTCGGAAATAGAAAAAAAGAAACCCGTTCTATATACATTCGAACCACTCTTGGTCATATTTCTTTTTATAGAGAAATAGAGGAAGCCATACAAGGATTTAGTCGGGCCTATTCATACACTATCTAAACAAGGAAGTTAGATTCGGCGATGCCCCTTTCGGGGGGCATTCCGATTTCGCTAGTACCATCTTTTTTGCCGCGCAAATTAAGATTGAGGAAAGGGAGTAAATTAAGTTTTCGAATCACTGACTCAGGCCTATTGTCGAATCCTACTCAGCAATTGTCGAATCCTACTCAGCCAAAAAAGGGGGCACTTATGTATGGCGGAACGGGCCAACCTGGTCTTTCATAATAAAGAGATAGACGGAACTGCTATGAAACGACTTATTAGCAGATTAATAGATCATTTCGGAATGGGATATACATCCCATATACTGGATCAAATAAAGGCTCTGGGCTTCCATCAAGCCACTACTACATCAATTTCTTTAGGAATCGAGGATCTTTTAACAATACCCTCTAAAGGATGGTTAGTCCAAGACGCGGAACAACAGAGTTTTCTTTTGGAGAAACACTATTATTATGGGGCTGTACACGCAGTAGAAAAATTACGCCAATCCGTTGAAATATGGTATGCTACAAGTGAATATTTGAAACAAGAAATGAATTCGAATTTTCGGATAACGGATCCGTCTAATCCAGTCTATCTAATGTCTTTTTCAGGAGCCAGAGGAAATGCATCTCAGGTACACCAATTAGTAGGGATGAGAGGGTTAATGGCGGATCCTCAAGGACAAATGATTGATTTACCTATTCAAAGCAATTTACGCGAGGGACTTTCTTTGACAGAATATATAATTTCCTGCTACGGAGCCCGCAAAGGGGTTGTAGATACTGCTGTACGAACAGCGGATGCTGGATATCTTACACGCAGACTTGTTGAAGTAGTTCAACATATTATTGTGCGTAGAAGAGATTGTGGTACTATCCGAGGTATTTCTGTGAGTCCTCAAAATGGGATGACAGAAAAACTTTTTGTCCAAACACTAATTGGTCGTGTATTAGCAGACGATATATATATTGGTTCACGATGCATTGCTGCTCGAAATCAAGATATTGGAATTGGATTAGTCAATCGATTCATAACTGCCTTTCGAGCACAACCGTTTCGAGCACAACCAATATATATTAGAACCCCTTTTACTTGCCGGAGCACATCTTGGATCTGTCAATTATGTTATGGGCGGAGTCCCACTCATGGCGATCTGGTCGAATTGGGGGAAGCTGTAGGTATTATTGCGGGTCAATCAATCGGGGAGCCTGGGACTCAACTAACATTAAGAACTTTTCATACCGGTGGAGTATTCACAGGGGGTACTGCCGACCTTGTACGATCCCCCTCGAATGGAAAAATCCAATTCAATGAGAATTTGGTTCACCCCACACGTACCCGTCATGGGCAGCCTGCTTTTCTATGCTATATAGACTTGCGTGTAACTATTCAGAGTCAGGATATTCTACATAGTGTGAATATTCCGTTAAAAAGCTTGATTCTAGTACAAAATGACCAATATGTAGAATCCGAACAAGTAATTGCAGAGATTCGTGCCGGAACGTCCACTTTGCATTTTAAAGAAAAGGTACAAAAGCATATTTATTCCGAATCAGACGGGGAAATGCACTGGAGTACTGATGTTTACCATGCGCCCGAATATCAATATGGTAATCTTCGTCGATTACCAAAAACAAGCCATTTATGGATATTGTCAGTAAGTATGTGCAGATCCAGTATAGCATCCTTTTCGCTGCACAAGGATCAAGATCAAATGAATACGTATTCTTTTTCTCTTGACGGAAGATATATCTTTGACCTCTCAATGGCTAATGATCAAGTAAGCCATAGACTGTTGGATACTTTTAGTAAAAAAGATAAGGAAATTCTTGATTATTTAACGCCAGATCGAATCGTGTCCAACAATCATTGGAATTTTGTCTATCCTTCTATTCTTCAAGATAATTCGGATTTGTTGGCAAAAAAACGAAGAAATAGGTTCGTCATTCCATTACAATATCATCAAGAACAAGAAAAAGAGCTAATATCCTGTTTGGGGATTTCGATTGAAATACCCTTTATGGGTGTTTTACGTAGAAATACTATTTTTGCTTATTTTGACGATCCACGATACAGAAAAGATAAAAGGGGTTCAGGAATTGTTAAATTTAGATATAGGACCCTAGAGGAAGAATATAGGACCCTAGAGGAAGGGTATAGGACTCTAGAGGAAGACTCAGAGGACGAATATGAGAGCCTAGAGAATGAATATAGGACCCGAGAGGACGGATATGAAACCCTAGAAGACGAATATAGCACTCTAGAGGACGAATATGAAATCCTAGAAGATGAATATGGGATCCTAGAGGCCGAATATAGGACTCTAGAGAAAGATTCAGAAGAAGAATCTGGGAACCCAGAGAACGAATATAAAAGTCGAGAGGACGAATATGGAACTCTAGAGGAAGACTCAGAAGAAGAATATGGGAGCCGTGAAGATGGCTCAGAGAACGAATACGGAGCTTTAGAAGAAGACTCAGAGGAAGATTCAGAAGACGAATATGGGAGCCCAGAGGAAGATTCTATCTTAAAAAAAGAGGGTTTTATTGAGCATCGAGGAACAAAAGAATTTAGTCTAAAATACCAAAAAGAAGTAGATCGGTTTTTTTTCATTCTTCAAGAACTGCATATCTTGCCAAGATCCTCATCGCTAAAGGTACTTGACAATAGTATTATTGGAGTGGATACACAACTCACAAAAAATACAAGAAGTCGACTAGGTGGATTGGTCCGAGTGAAGAGAAAAAAAAGCCATACAGAACTAAAAATCTTTTCCGGAGATATTCATTTTCCTGAAGAGGCGGATAAGATATCCGGCGCCAGTTTGATACCACCAGAAAGAGAAAAAAAAGATTATAAGGACTCAAAAAAAAGAAAAAATTGGGTTTATGTTCAACGGAAAAAAATTCTCAAAAGCAAGGAAAAGTATTTTGTTTCGGTTCGACCTGCAGTCGCATATGAAATGGACGAAGGGAGAAATTTAGCAAGACTTTTTCCGCAAGATCTCCTGCAAGAAGAGGATAATCTCCAACTTCGACTTGTCAATTTTATTTCTCATGAAAATAGCAAGTTAACTCAAAGAATTTATCACACGAATAGTCAATTCGTTCGAACTTGCTTGGTAGTGAATTGGGAACAAGAAGAAAAAGAGGGGGCTCGTGCTTCCCTTGTTGAGTTAAGAACAAATGATCTGATTCGGGATTTCCTAAGAATTGAGTTAGTCAAGTCCACTATTTCATATACAAGAAGAAGGTATGATAGGACAAGTGCAGGACCGATTCCGAATAATAGGTTAGATCGCAACAATACCAATTCCTTTTATTCCAAGGCGAAGATTAAATCACTTAGCCAACATCAAGAAGCTATTGGCACCTTGTTGAATCGAAATAAAGACTACCCATCTTTGATGATTTTGTCGGCATCCAACTGTTCTCGAATTGGTTTATTCAAGAATTCGAAATATCCCAATGCGGTAAAAGAATCGAATCCTAGAATTCCTATTCGAGATATTTTTGGGCTCTTAGGGGCTATTGTACCTAATATATCGAATTTTTTTTCATCTTACTATTTATTAACGCATAATCAGATCTTGTTAAAAAAATACTTGTTCCTTGACAATTTGAAACAAACCTTCCAAGTACTTCAAGGGCTTAAATACTCTTTAATAGATGAAAATAAAAGGATTTCGAATTTCGACAGTAACATCATGTTGAATGCACTCCATTTGAATTGGCACTTTCTCAATCATGACTCATGGGGGGAGACATTGGCAATAATTCAGCTTGGACAATTTATTTGTGAAAATGTATGTCTATTTAAATCGCACATAAAAAAATCTGGTCAAATTTACATTGTTAATATGGACTCCTTTGTTATAAGAGCAGCTAAGCCTTATTTGGTCACTATAGGAGCAACTGTTCATGGTCATTATGGAAAAACCCTTTACAAAGGAGATAGGTTAGTTACCTTTATATATGAAAAATCGAGATCTAGTGATATAACGCAAGGTCTTCCAAAAGTAGAACAAATATTCGAAGCACGTTCAATTGATTCACTATCGCCGAATCTCGAAAGGAGAATTGAGGATTGGAATGAGCGTATACCAAGAATTCTTGGGGTTCCCTGGGGATTCTTGATTGGAGCTGAGCTAACCATCGCCCAAAGTCGTATCTCTTTGGTTAATAAGATCCAAAAGGTTTATCGATCCCAAGGGGTACAGATCCATAATAGACATATAGAGATTATTATACGCCAAGTAACATCAAAAGTACGGGTTTCCGAAGATGGAATGTCTAATGTTTTTTTACCCGGGGAATTAATAGGACTATTGCGAGCGGAACGAGCAGGGCGTGCTTTGGATGAATCGATCTATTATCGGGCAATCTTATTGGGAATAACAAGGGCTTCCCTGAATACCCAAAGTTTCATATCTGAAGCAAGTTTTCAAGAAACTGCTCGAGTTTTAGCAAAAGCTGCCCTACGAGGTCGTATTGATTGGTTGAAAGGCCTGAAAGAAAACGTAGTTCTGGGGGGAATTATACCTGTTGGTACCGGATTCCAAAAATTTGTGCATCGTTCCTCACAAGACAAGAACCTTTATTTCGAAATTCAAAAAAAAAATCTATTCACGTCGGAAATGAGAGATATGTTGTTTCTCCATACAGAATTAGTTTCTTCTGATTCTGACGTAACAAACAATTTCTATGAGACATCAGAACCCCCATTTACTCCCATTTATACGATTTAAGGATCCATAAAGCAGATTTTTTTTTAGTTTAATTTAAACTAGATTTTTGACCTTAGAATGCTAACAGGTCTGATTTTAGATTTTGTATTTTCATATTTTACTAAATAAAAGAAGTCAGTTAATTCATTAAGGCTATGTTTATATCATGTATCAATGGCCAATTCTGAGTAGAAGGTTCCATCGGAACAATTATTATTTATTTCAAGATATTTCGGCTCTTTCTTAATCTTCAAAAAGAAATAAATTCCGTAATGGTAAGACGAAAAAAAGAAAAAAAAAGGGAAGTGTGGAAAAAATGACAAGAAGATATTGGAACATCAATTTGAAAGAGATGATAGAAGCAGGAGTTCATTTTGGTCATGGTATTAAGAAATGGAATCCTAAAATGGCCCCTTACATCTCGGCAAAGCGTAAAGGTACTCATATTACAAATCTCGCTAGAACGGCTCGTTTTTTATCAGAAGCTTGTGATTTAGTTTTTGATGCAGCAAGTCAGGGAAAAAGCTTCTTAATTGTTGGTACCAAAAAAAGAACAGCGGATTTAGTAGCATCAGCTGCAATAAGGTCTCGTTGTCATTATGTTAATAAAAAGTGGTTCAGTGGTATGTTAACGAATTGGTCGATTACCAAAACTAGACTTTCTCAATTTAGAGACTTAAGAGCGGAAGAAAAGATGGGAAAATTCCACCATCTTCCAAAAAGAGATGTGGCAATCTTAAAGAGAAAATTATCCACCTTGCAAAGATATCTCGGCGGGATTAAATATATGACGAGGTTGCCTGACATTGTGATCGTCCTTGATCAGCAAAAAGAGTATATAGCTCTTCGGGAATGTGCCATTTTGGGGATTCCTACTATTTCTTTAGTGGATACAAATTGTGACCCAGATCTCGCGAATATATCGATTCCTGCCAACGATGACACTATGACTTCAATTCGATTGATTCTTAACAAATTAGTATTTGCAATTTGTGAGGGCCGTTCTCTCTATATAAGAAATCGTTGATTAAGATTAAGAAGAATAGTTAATTCTTAAGCAACTACGTAGATTTATGGGATCAGTTACTATTCTTTTTTGTTTTGCATAGATAAAAGAAGGAGAATATTGATATATATTAGAGGGTATTGATATATATTATCATTTGATGCGATTTCTTGGTATCCTAAATATAAAATTATAAGATTAATACTTCAGCTAAGTTGAGAAAGAGATGGTTGAATCAAAAGAATTCCTTTTTTGAAGTTCAATTTTTATCAGAGGACAATATGAATATTACACCATGTTCCATTAAAACACTCAAGGGGTTGTATGATATATCAGGCGTAGAAGTAGGCCAACACTTCTATTGGCAAATAGGAGATTTCCAAATTCATGCCCAAGTACTCATCACTTCTTGGGTCGTAATTACTATCTTGCTAGGTTCAGTTATCATAGCTGTTCGGAATCCACAAACCATCCCAACCGACGGTCAGAATTTCTTCGAATATGTCCTTGAGTTTATTCGAGATTTAAGCAAAACTCAGATTGGAGAAGAATATGGTCCCTGGGTTCCCTTTATTGGAACTATGTTCCTTTTTATTTTTGTTTCGAATTGGTCGGGTGCTCTTTTACCTTGGAAAATTATAGAGTTACCCCACGGGGAATTAGCAGCGCCCACGAATGATATAAATACTACTGTTGCTTTAGCTTTACTCACATCAGCGGCATATTTTTATGCGGGTCTTAGCAAAAAAGGATTGAGTTATTTCGAGAAATATATTAAACCAACCCCAATCCTTTTACCAATTAACATCCTAGAAGATTTCACAAAACCATTATCGCTTAGTTTTCGACTTTTCGGAAATATATTGGCGGATGAATTAGTCGTTGTTGTTCTTGTTTCTTTAGTCCCCTTAGTAGTCCCTATACCGGTGATGTTTCTTGGATTATTTACAAGCGGTATTCAAGCTCTTATTTTTGCAACGTTAGCCGCAGCCTATATAGGTGAATCCATGGAAGGTCATCATTGAATTGACTAATTTTCGAAATATTCTTTTTTTTAGCTTAGCCCAATTCATGCATGGTTCCAGATAATCCTCCTGGTTAGAAAACTAACTAGTTCGAAATGCGTATGAATATATAACCTAGAGTTATAGGAGAGAGAATAGACTATATTACGGAATTGTTAAATTATATATGCATTCAGGGGGGGGCGGAATCCGGTTAGATCTATATCCTTAATGTCTATAAGACAGTCATCTTTTGTGCGGAATGATTTTGGAATTGGATTCAATAGAAAATGAGAAAATACACAAACAAAATAGAGGAAACAAATGTATATAGGATTTTTTTTATTTCTAAGTTAGATTCATTATCTAATCCGATCTATAGAATTCCCCTCTATATGGAATTGGATTCCATATCCAGTTCTATGCAGCATATTGTTATCAATTGTATACCTTAATTTGATTCCTATTGGATTTGGATTAGTTCGATTTCAATAGGGGTTCTTCCTGTATTTTTTCTTTTATTTTATTATGGATTAGATGAAAGGGAAAAATGGGAACTCAAGGATATCGAAGAGTAAAAAAAAAGGATGGAATGAAAGGTTGGTTGGAAAGAAAGAGAAATAGAATAATGAAAATCATATGGATTTACACAAACCTCTAATGATTAGAAACTAAAAACGAGATCTCGAAATAGTTCGGACGATTTAGATTATCATTTCAATAGAACTTAGAAGTGAAAAGTAATAATTTCTTGGTTGATTGTATCCTTAACCATTTCTTTTTTTTTTTTTTTGACACGAGGAACTCACCATGAATCCACTAATTGCTGCTGCTTCCGTTATTGCTGCTGGATTGGCCGTAGGGCTTGCTTCTATTGGGCCTGGAGTTGGTCAAGGTACTGCTGCAGGACAAGCTGTAGAAGGTATTGCGAGACAGCCAGAAGCAGAAGGTAAAATACGAGGTACTTTATTGCTTAGTCTAGCTTTTATGGAAGCTTTAACAATTTATGGACTGGTTGTGGCACTAGCGCTCTTATTTGCGAACCCTTTTGTTTAATCCTAAAAAAGAAAATGAGTCCTTTAGATTAGATACTTTTTTCTTTTTTTAGTAAATTGGTATTTGCTTCTGTAATTCCAAGTATATCAATACTTTTATTTATTATATTATTCCAGGAATTTTTTATTTATCGGGACAGACAATACCCCGGGAAGGGTTGATTTGAGCATGATCAATTTAGGTAGAAGATATGCTCGCCCTCTTCCTTCCCGTCCGCCCTCTTCCTTCCCGTCCTTAGTTTAGGATAGTGGAAAGTCTTTTTCCTTTTATTTTAGGAATTTTGGGAACATTTTAACAAAGGAGATCTTTCACAAGTCAAACGCAACCTAAGACTTAATCTAAAAGAAATTATTAGATTGAATCTATTTGCATTAAAAAAATTGCATTAAAAAAACCGATAAAAAGGGGCGAGCGAAGTAAGTGATCGAAAAACTTTCTTCTTTGTTCGTCCTATCTATAAGAGGAGAGCATATGAAAAATGTAACCCATTCTTTTGTTTTTTTAGCTCACTGGCCATTCGCTGGGAGTTTCGGGCTTAATACCGATATTTTAGCAACAAATCTAATAAATCTAACTGTAGTGGTTGGCGTATTGATTTTTTTTGGAAAGGGAGTGTGTGCGAGTTGTCTATTTCAAGAATAGATTGGATCTATCCGGCTGCACTTTAGAATATTTTTTAGTATTTTGGGGATAAATAAAGGTGCACGATCTCGACGAATTACTTCTGAATAACTTCAGAAATCATATGGAAGAACCATAGCATTTCGCGACTCATTGGTAAATTTACTTTGATTCTCTATAGACCAATAATGTGAGACCATTAACACGGTTAAAGCTAAACTGCTTGAAGTCCAGGCAAAAAGGGGTACTCTTTCTACAACTATATTAGTATCGAAATGCTTTATTAGTATCCAAATGCTTTAAACGGGAAATAGCTAGTGTAGAATTTATATGATATAGAACACTCATATCGATAAAATGGTTTGAACTATTTACTAGAAGGGCACCCTGCCCTTTTTCCAATGCCGAATCGACGACCTGTGTATAAAAAAAAAAGAGAAATTTTTTGGATTTAAGAAAAAAAAAAAAAGAATTCTAGCAATTTTCATTTTCCATTTATTTAGTTTGTTTTTCTTAATGAAATTGAAATTGTTAACTAACAGAGCAAACACAAATAAAGAAACAACTTTGCTGACCATGATAGATTTTTATCTAGTCGGAAGAGTCCTCTTAATATTTATCTAGTCTTATATAAGTTTCGGTATATTGAAATACAAAGAGAAAAGAGGATAGAGGATAGGCTCATTACATAAAAAAAATATGGAAATAGCCATAATACATAGCAAAAAAGAAAAAAAGGAGCGTGAGAGCCAAATGAATCGAAAGATTCATGTTTGGTTCGGGAAGAGATCATAAAAGTTGTAAACTTAATAGCAAGATAATCTACTTTCATTAAAAGATTTATTAGATAATCGAAAACAGAGGATCTTAAGTACTATTCGAAATTCGGAAGAATTGCGTAGAGGCACCCTTGAACAACTCGAAAAAGCTCGGCTTCGATTACAGAAAGTCGAACTAGAAGCGGATGAGTATCGGATGAATGGATACTCTGAGATAGAACGAGAAAAAGCAAATTTGATTAATGCTACTTCTATTAGTTTGGAACAATTAGAAAAGTCTAAAAATGAAACCCTTTATTTTGAAAAACAAAGAGCGATGAATCAGGTCCGACAACGGGTTTTCCAACAAGCCGTACAAGGAGCTCTAGGAACTCTGAATAGTTGTTTGAATACCGAGTTACATTTCCGTACGATTCGTGCTAATATTGGCATTCTCGGGGCCATAGAATGGAAGAGATAATAAAATTTATTAGGCCTTGAACTTCTACTTTCGTTTAGAATTTAGGCATTATTTTTCCCCTTGCTTGCGAAAAAAAAGATTCAAGAATGGCAACCCTTCGAGTCGACGAAATTCATAAAATTCTCCGCGAACGTATTGAACAATATAATAGGAAAGTAGGAATTGAGAATATCGGTCGCGTAGTTCAAGTGGGGGATGGGATTGCTCGTATTATAGGTCTTGGTGAAATAATGTCAGGTGAATTAGTTGAATTTGCAGAAGGAACTAGAGGTATTGCTCTGAATTTGGAATCCAAAAATGTTGGGATTGTATTAATGGGCGATGGGTTGATGATACAAGAAGGAAGTTTTGTAAAAGCAACAGGAAGAATTGCTCAGATACCCGTGAGCGAGGCTTACTTGGGTCGTGTTATAAATGCTCTCGCTAAACCTATTGATGGGAGAGGCGAAATTGTCGCTTCGGAATCTCGCTTAATTGAATCTCCTG